TTTTAGTAAAATTAAATTGTCTCAATTCCCGGGCGATCGCGCCAAAAATTCGCGTTCCTTTTGGATTTCCTTCTTGATCAATAACAACTGCAGCATTGTCATCATATCGGATTATCATACCGTTATCACGTTTGAATTCTTTACAGGTACGCACAATTACAGCTCTGACCACTTCTGATTTTTCTAGGGGCATATTTGGTACTGCTTCTTTGATCACAGCAACAATAACGTCCCCAATATGAGCATATCGCCGATTGCTAGCTCCTATGATTCGAATACACATCAGTTCGCGAGCCCCGCTGTTATCTGCTACATTTAAATGGGTCTGAGATTGAATCATATCATTTTGTAATTTGTTCTTTTAATGTAAAGCATAAAAAAAAGAAATATTTTTTGTCTAAAAAGAAAAAAAAAGAAAGAAATAAGCAAATTTTTTTCACACTCAAGACTAAGACTCATTTCTGTTAGTTCTACCCTTTATCCCGATCCCGAAATAACGAATTGAGTCCGTATAGGCATTTTGGATGCTGCTATTGAAATAGCCCTTCGAGCTATATTTTCTGTTACTCCGCCCATTTCATAAAGTATTCGACCTGGTTTAACAACAGCTACCCAATATTCCGGGGATCCTTTCCCCGAACCCATACGTGTTTCTGCGGGCCTTAGTGTAACAGGTTTGTCTGGAAATATACGTACCCACAGTTTTCCACCACGACGTGCATTTCGTGTCATTGCCCGTCGACCGGCTTCTATTTGTCTAGATGTGATCCAAGCGGGTTCGAGCGCCTGAAGAGCATATTTACCGAAGCAAATACGATTCCCTCGATACGATATTCCCTTCATTCTTCCTCTATGTTGTTTACGGAATCTGGTTCTTTTAGGGTTATAGTTGATGGTTGATTATGAATTCCATCTCTACTGCAGAACCGGACGTGAGAGTTTCTTCTCATCCGGCTCCTCGCGAATAAAAGAATTAAAGCTTTTGGTTTCTATTTTCGAAATCATCTTGTTATTTTGAATTGTTATTTTGAAATAGAAATAGAACAAATTTTTTTCTTTTTATCGTCCAAATTTATCAATTCAAAAAAAGAAAGTTTTCGCGGGCGAATATTTACTCTTCCGTTTAAAATTTCGGCTTGTCTCCTGACTTCTTACAATAGATGAATTGACCTCCGGTTCGTTTCGCCATCCCGACCAGTGAATCATTAAGATTCCTTTTTCACTAAAATCTTTTGCATTCACAGCTTCCATCGTTCCCATCGCTTCTTACTTAATGCTTAGGTCCAAGTTTTACAACGGAGCTCATAATGAAATTTGTTCTTGAGTCAATCTTCTTAGTCTTTATTGGCTCGAAGCTCTTGATTTTTTTGTTTTGTTCTATAATTTATAAATTTATAAGAAGAGTCATTTAATTATGTTATATAAGAATCAGTATTAATGCTTTATTACACTGCCTTTTATGAGATGACTTATAGACCTTACATATTACATATTGGAATTCTCTATCATTGATATTTTTTTTCTCTCTTTCTCTCATCCTTCCATTTCTATCCACATCTTTCTTCTCTATTTTGTTTTTCTATTTTGCTTTACAGCTTAAAAATAAGATTGATTTGTTTTCAGAAACACAAAATTTCAGTTGCTACAAAAATATGACCAATATATCATATCTTGACTGGTTCTTTAGATCGAGATAATGCAAAGTAATGAGTTGGTTATTAGTTCTCTGGTTAGTTATTAGTATTAGTTCATACTATGGTGTTGGGCTGGTCTTTTTTAATCCTAACCCTAAAAAACCAACGAGTCACACACTAAGCATAGCAATTTTCTTAAAATTAAAATAAGTCTCAATCAAATTTTTATTCAACCTTGTAGAATTAATAATTAATAATTAATTGATAGTTTTGAGCAAAAGAATCGAGGGGTTCTCTTTTTTTTTTTTATGTTAAAAATAAAGGTTTATTATCCCTTATCTTTATTATTCCTCGTCTAGAAAGATCCAAATTTTGATACCTAATACGCCATAGATAGTTCGAACTGTATAGCAACAATAATCAATTTTAGCTCGAATGGTTTGTAGGGGAACCCTACCCTCTCGAATCCATTCGACACGTGCAATTTCTTTTCCGTCAATACGACCTGCAATTTGTACTTGAATTCCTTTTGTATCTGCTTGTTCAGTTAATTCAATAGCTTTTTTCATTGCTTTTCGAAATGAAACTCTATTCTTTAATTGTCCGGCTATAAATTCTGCAAGAACATTAGGGTCCCCATAAGGTTTAGGAATTCTTTTGATAGCAATATTAAGTTTTCGGTTCATACAATTAAACTCTTTTTGGAGAGTCGTCTGTAATTCTTCGACCCCTCGCGGTCGACTTTCTAGTAACAATTTTGGGAATCCCATAAAGATTATGACCTGGATCAGATCAATTCTTTTTTGAATTTCTATACGTGCAATTCCTTCTAACCCAGAAGAAATAGTGATATTCTTTTGTACATA